ACGAATACGCTTTTTAGAAATCGAAGTACGTTTTTTTGGAACTGCCATTAAAAATTGAATTGATTACTCAGTGTTATAGTTGGATGTGAAAGACATCTATTGTTCAAACGAATTTTTGTTTTCTATTCATTATCTATGTATTTAGATTCTAGGCGATATCTTTTTTAGAATAGAAAAGCATAACATAACTAGAAATTAGAAATCGATTTTCTTCTATTAAAATAATCGAAAATATTCGATTAAGAGAAACAAAATATTGGATGTAGTAGAATATTCATAAAATAAAAGAAAAATTCTTACGAAATTGATTAAGATTAATAAAAATTAAATAATGAATAAAAATTTCGAGTTATATCTCTGTTTATCTTTTATGTATTGCATTTAATTTACATGTACATAATAAATCATATTGAAAATTTTAAGAACCCAACCCTTCCCTTACTTAATTAGATCTTAATTGAAAAGTTTGAATTATTATTTTTTGAAAATACATCAAAATTTGGATTTGTAAATTGAAATTATTTTTTGAAAATACATCAAAATTTGGATTTGTAAATTGAAATGGTCCCAATAAATGAATTTTTTTTTAAAGGATCCATAATTTGAGACATTTTATTTTTTATTCTATGTTATAAAAATTAGAAAGTAACGTAAAAAATCTTTTTTTCTATAAAAAATGGATAACGAAAAAATCGAATTTTGTTTTATGTTTTTGTTTGAAATGGAAAACAATCGAAAAATTTTGCATAAAATGAGTTAATAATTCTGAATAAACTATAAAAAAAAATACTTACATTCTTTATTTTTATTTTTATCATTATTGAATTTATTAGATTAGATTGAATTTATTAGATTAGATAGTAGATTTTAGTTGATTTTATGATTCATAGTCTTTTTTAGTCGAATTTTTATTCTTATTTTTATCCTTAATGGAAATCAAAATAGAATTGGTTTTATGTTTCCACTTCATAGGATTCAATATTTTCGAATATTAAGTATTTAAGTATTCACTTTTAATAAAAAATGGGTTATTTGACCAATTATAACTTCGTGATTTGAATATTAAAAAAATACTCAATATCAATATTAATATTTGATATAGAAATAGAATCGAAAATTTCAAATAAATTGAATTTTATTTAAGATATTATATATCTTGTTAAGATATTATATATCTTGTTAAGATATTATATATCTTGATTTTTTATTGACTTCTTTCAAATTCCAACAGAGGTAAAAGTCTTTGAATCGTAAACAAAAAAATTAATTAAATATAAAAATGTTATCTTTTACTATGGAACATATATACCAATATACATGGATCATACTCTTCCTTCCACTCCAAGTTCCTTTGTTAATAGGAGCTGGACTTTTCTTTTTTCCGACAGCAACAAAGAATCTTCGGCGTATATGGTCTTTTTCTAGTATTTCATTGTTAAGTATAGTTATGATTTTTTCGATGAAGCTCTCTATTCAGCAAATAAATAGTGATTTGATTTATCAATATGTATGGTCTTGGACTATTAATAATGATTTTTCTTTAGAATTTGGCTATTTGCTCGATCCACTTACTTCTATTATGTTAATGTTAATTACTACTGTTGCAATTATGGTTCTTGTTTATAGTGATAATTATATGTCTCATGATCAAGGGTATTTGAGATTTTTTGCATATATGAGTTTTTTCAATACTTCTATGTTGGGCTTAGTTACTAGTTCGAATTTGATACAAATTTATATTTTTTGGGAATTAGTTGGAATGTGTTCGTATCTATTAATAGGTTTTTGGTTCACACGACCTATTGCTGCAAATGCTTGTCAAAAAGCGTTTGTGACTAATCGTGTAGGCGATTTTGGCTTATTATTAGGAATTTTAGGTCTTTATTGGATAACGGGTAGTTTCGAGTTTCGGGATTTGTTTGAAATAGCTAATAACTTAATTACTAATAATGAAGTAAATTCTTTATTTTATATTTTATGTGCTTTCTTGTTATTTGCTGGTGCAGTTGCGAAATCTGCCCAATTTCCCCTTCATGTATGGTTACCTGATGCTATGGAGGGACCTACTCCTATTTCAGCTCTCATACATGCTGCTACCATGGTAGCAGCAGGTATTTTTCTAGTTGCTCGACTTCTTCCTCTTTTTATAGTTATACCTTACATAATGTATGGAATATCTTTTATTGGTATAATAACAGTACTATTAGGAGCAACCCTAGCTCTTGCTCAAAAAGACATTAAGAGAAGTTTAGCTTATTCTACAATGTCTCAGTTGGGTTATATGATGTTAGCTCTAGGTATGGGTTCTTATCGAGTTGCTTTATTTCATTTGATTACTCATGCTTATTCAAAAGCATTATTGTTTTTAGGATCAGGATCCCTTATTCATTCAATGGAAACTATTGTTGGATATTCTCCGGATAAAAGTCAAAATATGGTTCTTATGGGGGGATTAAGAAAACATGTGCCAATTACAAAAACGGCTTTTTTAATAGGTACACTTTCTCTTTGTGGTATTCCACCTCTTGCTTGTTTTTGGTCCAAAGATGAAATTCTTAATGATAGTTGGGTGTATTCGCCCATTTTCGCAATAATAGCTTATTTCACAGCCGGATTAACCGCATTTTATATGTTTCGAATCTATTTACTTACGTTTGAAGGGCATTTGAACTTTTTTTTAAAAAATTACAGTGGAAAAAAAAGTAGTTCTTTTTATTCAATATCTTTATGGGGTAAAGAAGAATTGAAAAGGGTTAATCCAAAATTTCCTTTATTAAACTTATTAACAATTAATAATAAGAGAAAGTCTTCCTTTTTTTCAAAAAAAATATATCAAATTGATGGAAATTTAACAAAAATGATGCGATCTTTTATTACTATTACCAATTTGGACAATAAGAATTTTTCTTTATATCCTACCGAATCGGACAATACTATGTTATTTCCTCTAATTATATTGATTCTGTTTACTTTCTTCATTGGATTTATAGGAATTCCATTCAATCAAGAAGGTATGAATTTGGATATATTAACTAAATGGTTAACTCCATCTATAAATCTTTTACATTTAAATTCGAATCAGTCTGGGGACTGGTATGAATTTTTTATAAATTCAACTTTTTCCATTAGTATAGCTTATTGGGGAATATTTATAGCGTTCGTTTGTTATAAACCTGTTTATTCATCGTTTAAAAATTTTGACTTAATTAATTCATTTGATAAAAACGGTCAAACAAGAATTTTCTGGGACAAAATAATAACTATCATATATAATTGGTCCTTTAACCGTGGTTATATAGATGCTTTTTACGCAACATCCCTAATTAAGGGTATAAGAGGTTTGGCTGAATTAGTTTCATTTTTTGATAGACGAATAATTGATGGAATTCCGAATGGTTTTGGTGTTACAAGTTTCTTTGTAGGGGAAGGTATCAAGTATGGGGGAGGGGGTCGAATTTCTTCCTATCTTTTTTGGTATTTATTCTATGTATCTATTTTTTTAATAATGTATTATGTATATACAATATATTATTAAATAAATGGATACAAAAATTAGGAATTATATAATATTTACCATTTATAAAAACTGCATTAGTAACTAGAACAAATTCAGTCTTATTTTTATATTCAGGATCCTTTATTTTTGCATAATATGAGTAAATCATATTTACTATTTCATCATATGATGCTTCATCGTAAAGATTCGCTAAGTAATCATTATTTGAATATTCTAATTCATAATATAGAATTGTTGTGTTTATCATACCACCAAGCGTATAATTTATCTAAAAAATCCTCTATTTCTTGGTCTGGATCGGCTAATTCTTCATAATACCAAACGTAGAAGTCATTGAAAAAATCGTATACTTTCTTTTCGAATCGATCATTTTTTATATATCGGGTTGGACGATTCCAACGTTTATAGTCGAAAAGAAGAACAAGAGGGTGTTTTTCAAACCAGAAAAGGTTTTTATTTTCTTCTTTA